GGGTGAAATATTTTAATAATATAAATAGATACATTTTAAATTGGAAAAATAAGCTGTTAGAGGTTTTCCTGTTTCCGGGGGGTTTTCAGGAGTGTTAGCAATCTCAGGAGTTTAGGGGGGTGGGGGGGGTTTTCGCGCAAAAAGGGGGTGTCTATAATATATTAGGAGTTAAATTACACTTATGCTCTTGATATCCTGATTATGGTGGAGTTTAATTTCATGTTTTACTACCATGAACTCATATTTTCTAAGACAAGAATATTGTACAACGTCCATTCTTTGTTGAAGGTGCACTATGAGATGCCAGGTGAAAGGAGAACTAAAAAAATTAACCCCTTACCCGCTGGAGATAATGCTTGGCATGTTGAGTAATGAATGAACTGTTTGCCACCATTAACTTATGCGATTGAACACAGCTTTGGGGAGCTATCGATTTTCTGTCCCTGAAATAGGAACCAAATGCCAGGAATAGATAATCGGATGCGACCTTCATTATCTGTCCTTGATTATCAATAAGAGTTAGTGTAGGATTTCTAGGGTTGGTGGTCTCTTACTGCGCATGGCGTTATTAATTGACAGTTTAACAATCTCTTAACTGCAGTTGTATGTTCGGTTGCAAGCAAGATTGTAGTTGGATTCTTCAGTCCATGTACACTATCACTTGAATTCAAGTACATTCCAGTTAGCAGTACATGTACTTTATGTACGATAATACATAAAATGTCAACGCTTGTATGGTTACAATCAAGTCATGGTAACTCACCATGATTAAAATACAAGAAGCTATATGTTATTTGCGGGGTCGGGGTGTGGTGATCTTATGTCATCAAAATATTGGACAAAGAATAGTTTAATGTAAGAATCCTAGCTTTGGGAGTTAGGGGTAGAAGTTAAAATCTTCTTTCTTTGAGCAGTAGGGAGGAATTTAACCTCCGGCATCCGGTTTACAAGACCGGCGCTCTGATACTGAGCTACTAGTGCAGGCTCATCCGAGAGCTTTGTTCTCTAGTCAACCAGCTAGTGGGGTGAGGACTAGGAATAGGAAAAAATACAGGAATGAGGCTACCTGTCCAATAATAATGAATGGATGTTCGACAGGCATGCCGCCGATTCAGGTCAGGATGGCCACGTCTGCAACGAGGGTTCAGAATAGGAACTGGGTTAGGGGTCGGAAGGTTAGGCCTCGCTGTTTAGAGGTATGAAGGATGGGGACCACTATTAGTACTAGGATCGATGCTAATAGGGCAAGGACTCCCCCTAGTTTATTAGGAATTGATCGTAGGATGGCGTAGGCAAAGAGGAAATATCATTCAGGTTTAATGTGAGGAGGGGTTACGAGGGGGTTTGCCGGCGTAAAGTTGTCGGGGTCACCGAGCAGGTTAGGGGAGAAAAGGGCGAGGGAGGTTAGGCCAATTAGAAGGGCGGCAAAACCTAAGAGGTCTTTGTAGGAGAAGTAGGGGTGGAATGAAATTTTATCTGCGTCTGAGTTTAAACCAGTGGGGTTGTTTGACCCTGTTTCGTGGAGGAAAAGGAGGTGGATTACAGTCATAGCAGCAATAATAAAGGGAAGTAGGAAGTGGAAGGCAAAGAATCGGGTGAGGGTGGCGTTATCAACGGAGAAGCCTCCTCAGATTCATTGGACTAAAGTGTTGCCGACGTAAGGGACGGCGGAAAGGAGGTTCGTAATGACAGTGGCACCTCAGAAGGACATTTGTCCTCAGGGGAGGACATAGCCGACGAAGGCGGTTATCATGACTAGAAGTAGGAGGACGACACCCACGTTTCATGTTTCTTTATATAGGTAAGAGCCGTAGTAGAGGCCTCGGCCGATATGGAGGTAAATGCAGATAAAGAAGAAAGATGCGCCGTTGGCATGTATATTTCGAATGAGTCAGCCGTAATTCACGTCCCGGCAGATATGGGCTACGGATGTGAAGGCTGTTGCGATGTCTGAGGTGTAGTGCATAGCGAGGAAAAGGCCTGTAAGGAGCTGGGTTGCTAAGCAGAGGCCGAGAAGGGAGCCGAAGTTTCATCAGACTGAGATGTTAGAGGGGGCAGGGAGGTCAACTAATGCGTCATTTGCGATTTTTAGGAGGGGGTGGGTTTTCCGGAGATTTGCCATTAAGGTTCTTGTAGTTGAAATAACAACGGTGGTTTTTCAAGCCATTAGTCCTGGTTAGAGTCCTGGCAGGAATTATGACTTTTATCATGTATCTTATTTTACTTTCTTTTGTTTTAGGGTTAGTTGCGGTTGCTTCTAATCCTTCTCCATACTTTGCTGCTTTAGGGTTGGTAGTAGTTGCAGGTATGGGATGTGGGGTTTTGGTGGGGCATGGGGGCCCTTTTTTATCTTTGGTACTGTTTTTAATTTACTTGGGTGGAATGTTGGTTGTGTTTGCGTATTCAGCAGCCTTGGCTGCTGAGCCTTACCCTGAGACGTGGGGGAGTCGGCCTGTGGTGGTATATATAGTAGTTTATATGGTAGGGGTGGTGCTGGTGTCGGGGTTATTTTGAGGGGGGTGATATGAGTCTTCTTGGGTCTCGGTTGATGAGCTTGGGGAGTTCTCTGTGTTTCGAGGGGACGTAGGAGGGGTAGCTCTAATGTACTCGTCAGGGGGGTGAATGTTAATTATTAGTGCTTGAGTGCTGTTGCTTACTTTGTTTGTGGTCTTGGAATTAACTCGAGGGTTGAGTCGAGGGGCCCTTCGGGCAGTTTAATATGAAAGTAATAGTGTTATCAGGATAAGTGTGAGGAGAAACAGGGTGAGGTACGTTTTGATTATACCTTGTTGAAGGTTACTTGTGGTTGTAACTAAAGGGAGACTGAGGGAGGTTACGGCTTTAGGGCCTGTTTTTTCTAGTCAGGTTTGGTCTACTATTTGGCTAGCAATTGTTTGGCCTAGGACCAGATTAAGTTTTGGGGTGAAGCGGTGAATAATTGCTGGGAAGAAGCCAAGCATGTTGGAGAAGTGGTGGGTCGGGAGAAGGGGGGTGGGTTTAAATTGTTTGCTTGTTAAGGAGGCCAGTTCGAGTGCAATAAGAAGGCCAGTGATTGTAACTGCAAGGGCGGCTAGTTTAAGTAGAGGGGGTATAGATATAACGGGTGTTTTTAGAGGCAGGATATTGGAGGTGATGAGGAGGCCGGCGATGATGCTTCCTCAAGCTAGTCGTTTAATGGGATTTAGGACGGTTGGATTGTTTTCATTGATGGGTGAGAGGGAGTTAAATCGAGGATGACCCATGGAGACGAAGAAAACGACACGAAGGCTATAGATTGCTGTGAATGAGGTGGCTAGGAGGGTAAGAGTAAGGGCTCAGGCGTTTAGGTGTGATGTGTTGAGGGCTTCAATGATTGCATCTTTTGAGAAGAAGCCTGCTAAGAAAGGGGTGCCCGTGAGGGCAAGGCTTCCGATGGTTAGGCAGGAGGATGTGAAGGGGGTGAGGTGGTGTATTCCTCCTATTTTTCGAATGTCTTGTTCATCGTTTAGGCTGTGGATAATGGAGCCTGAGCATAAGAAGAGTATTGCTTTGAAGAAGGCGTGAGTACAGATGTGGAGGAAGGCTAGTTGGGGTTGGTTGAGCCCAATAGTAACCATTATAAGGCCAAGTTGACTAGATGTAGAGAAAGCGACGATTTTTTTAATATCATTTTGGGTGAGGGCGCAGGTGGCCGTGAATAGTGTCGTTAGGGCACCCAGGCATAGGCAGATAGTAAGAGCGGTAGGGTTATTTTCTATCAGAGGGCTTATTCGTACGAGGAGGAAAATGCCTGCCACCACCATGGTGCTTGAGTGTAGTAGGGCAGAGACCGGTGTAGGGCCCTCCATGGCTGATGGGAGCCAGGGGTGTAGGCCGAATTGGGCTGATTTACCAGTTGCTGCAATGATAAGTCCTAGTAAAGGAAATGTAAGGTCTAGGTTTTTGGAGGCTGCGAATATTTGTTGCATTTCTCATGAGTTGAGATTTGTTGCTATTCAGGCCATGGCAAAAATTAGACCGACATCTCCGACTCGGTTGTATAGTACTGCTTGAAGGGCTGCGGTGTTTGCATCGGCTCGGCCATACCATCACCCGATAAGGAGGAAAGACATAATTCCGACGCCTTCTCAGCCAATGAAAAGTTGAAACATGTTGTTGGCTGTGACCAGGATAATCATGGCGATAAGGAAAATTAAGAGATATTTGAAGAAGCGGTTCATATATGGGTCTGCATGTATATATCAGGATGCAAACTCTAGAATAGATCATGTTACGTAGAGGGCGATAGGGGTGAAGATAATAGAGTAGTGGTCGAATTTAAGGCTAATGTTGACGTCGAAGGTGATAGTGTTTATTCAATTTCAGCTGGTAACGATTGTCTCCAGACCTTCGTTTAGGAATAGGAAGAGAGGTAGTAGGCTTACGAAGAAGGCTAGTTTAACTGCTGTCTTAACTTGGGAAAGGGCCCAGTGGGGTTCTTGGGGGCGGGGGGAGAGGGTTGTGAGTAGAGGATATCCAAGTAATGAAAAAATAATGATTAAACTTGATGTTATCATGAGTGAAGTGGGGTGCATAGCTGCTACTTGGATTTGCACCAAGAATCTTTGGTTCCTAAGACCAACGGATGAGCTGTTATCCTATAGGAGCTTGGGCGAGTGAGCCGTGGGGTCTAACCAGGGTGGCGAAGATTAGCAGTCTTCGCTGCTAACGAGCCTCTCTCGGTGGATAAGAGGGGTTTAACCCCTATCTTCAGAATCACAATCTGACATTTTTATTAAACTATATCTACAGGCGGTCCAGCCTCAGATCAGTTCTGGCTTAAGGATGAGGAGGAGTAGGGGGATGAGATGAAGGATGATCAGTAAGTGTTCACGGGAGTGGGTGGGGTCTAGGGAAATGATATGTGCTGGGAGTGGGCCTCGTTGTGTTATGAGGAACATGTACAGTGAATACCCAGCAGTAATAAGGGTGCCGGCTCCTGTAAGTGCTAAGGTCCATCAAGATCAGTTAAAGAGAGAGGTAATGATCATTAATTCACCCATAAGGTTGGGCAGAGGGGGGAGGGCGAGGTTGGCCAGGCTAGAGATGAATCATCATGTGGCTATTAGCGGGAGGACTATTTGAAGGCCTCGGGCTAGAAGCATGGTTCGGCTGTGGGTTCGTTCATAGTTGGTGTTTGCTAAGCAGAATAAAGCGGAGGAGGTTAGACCATGTGCAATTATAAGAATAAGGGCTCCTGTAAAGCCTCAGGGGGTTTGAATGAGAATTCCGCCTGCAACTAAGCCTATATGGCTGACAGAAGAGTAAGCGATGAGGGATTTTAGGTCTGTTTGGCGGAGGCAAATGGAGCCGGTTATAATCACTCCTCAGAGGGCAAAGATGATGAAGGGGTAGCTTAGTTCTTTGGTGAGGGGTTCTAGCACTATTATCATTCGCATTATGCCGTAGCCTCCTAATTTAAGTAAGACGGCAGCAAGGATTATGGAGCCGGCGATGGGGGCTTCGACGTGTGCTTTTGGAAGTCAGAGGTGTACGCCGTATAGGGGTATTTTTACTAGGAAGGCTATTAAGCAGCCGGCTCACCATAACTTGTCTGCGTAAGAGGTGAGGGGGAGGGGGTCGGAGTATTGCAGGGTTAGGAGTGATAGGGTGCCTGCGCTGTTTTGTAAAAGGAGGAGGGCAACTAGGAGTGGGAGGGAGCCGGCTAGGGTGTAGAAGAGGAAATATGTCCCCGCGTTAAGGCGTTCTGTTTGATTACCCCACCGGGTAATAATAATAAGGGTCGGGATAAGGGTTGCTTCAAATATAACATAGAACATAATTACTTCGGTAGCGCTAAAGGCCATAATTAGGAAAAATTGCAAGGAGGTTAGGAGTGTAATATATATTCGTTGGCGGTTGATTGGTTCGGGGGTTATGTGATTTTGGCTTGCAAGAATCATTAGTGGGAGGAGCCAGCAGGTGAGTACTAGAAGGGGGGTTGATAAAGAGTCTGTTGCTATGTATAACCCTAATGAGGATCAGCCGGTTTCTGATAGGTTTTTAAGCCAGGTGAGGCTGAACAGGGCAATAATGAAGCTGTGGGAGAGAGTGGAGGGTCAGAGCCATTTGGCGGGGGTGAGCCAGGTTGTGGGGACTAGCATAAGGGTGGGGATGAGAATTTTTAGCATTGTAGGAGGTTTAGGCTTTGTAGGCGGTCAGTTCCGTGGGTGCGGGCAGTGGCTACTAACAGGGCAAGGCCTGCACTTGCTTCACAGGCTGAAAATGCCAATAGGAGCATAGGGGCTGCTGAGAAGCTAGTAGAGTCCAGTTGAAGGGTCCATAAGGAGAGGGCAATAAACAGGGAGAGTATCATGCCTTCTAAGCAGAGGAGCGCGGAGAGGAGATGGTATCGGTGGAAGGCCAGGCCTGTTAAGCCTAGTATAAAGGTTGAAGAGAAGGCGAAGTGAACAGGGGTCATTAGGCAGCTGCGGACTTTAACCACAAGTTTTTGAGCCGAAATCAAATGTTTTTTTTAAACTAGCTACCTATTCGGCTCATTCTAGACCTCCTTGAAGTCATTCATAGATTAGGCCGAGGGTGAGGAGGATTAAAACGGCGGAAGCCCAGAAGAAGGTCAGGAGGGGGGATGTTAATTGGTCTCCTCAGGGGAGGGGGAGCAGTAGGGCAATTTCTAGGTCAAAAAGAAGAAAAAGGATTGCGACGAGAAAGAATCGGAGGGAGAAGGGTAGTCGGGCAGATCCAAGAGGGTCAAATCCACATTCGTATGGAGAGAGTTTTTCGTGGTCGGGGGTTATTTGAGGGAGCCAGAAGGAGACGATGGCGAGGATGGTAGAGAGTGCAATAGCGATAGTAATAATTGTTGTGATTAAGTTCATTATCTTTCCTTGGATTTTAACCAAGACCAGGTGATTGGAAGTCACTTATACTCACATTAATACTAGAAAGATTATGATCCTCATCAGTAGATGGAGATGTATAGGAAGAGTCAAACAACATCTACGAAGTGTCAGTATCAGGCGGCTGCTTCGAAGCCGAAGTGGTGGCTTGAGGTAAAGTGGTGGCGGATTTGTCGGAGTAGGCAGACAGCTAGGAAAGTTGAACCAATAAGGACGTGAAGGCCGTGGAATCCGGTCGCTACGAAGAAGGTGGCGCCGTAGACCCCGTCTGCGATTGTAAATGGGGCTTCACTGTACTCTACGGCTTGCAGGAAGGTAAAGTAAGCACCAAGAAGAATGGTAAGTGCGAGGGATTGGATTGCTTGTTTTCGTTTTGCCTCCATAATGCTATGGTGGGCTCAGGTAACTGTTACCCCGGAAGCAAGTAGGACAGCCGTGTTAAGAAGTGGGACTTCAAAGGGGTCTAAGGCAGTAATGCCTGTGGGGGGTCAGTGACCTCCAAGTTCAGGTGTAGGGGCCAAGCTTGAGTGGTAAAAGGCTCATAAGAAACCTAGGAAAAAGAGCACTTCAGAAGTAATAAAAAGGATTATTCCGTATCGAAGACCTTTTTGGACAGGAGGGGTGTGGTGTCCTTGGAATGTGCCTTCTCGGACGACGTCACGTCATCATTGGCAGATTGTTAGGACAGGTAGAGCAGTGCCTAGTGTTATAAGGGAGACGGAGTGGAAGTGGAATCAGATTGCGAGACCTGATGTCATTAGTAGGGCAGCGACGGCGCCCGTTAAAGGTCACGGGCTGGGGTCGACTATGTGGTATGGGTGTGATTGATGGGCCATTAAACGTTTTCTTGTAGGTAGAGGCTTAGAAGGAGAACGAAGACATAAGCTTGGATTATAGCCACGGCGACTTCTAGTAAGGTAAGTAGGAATAGGAGTGTGGCTGTTAAAATAGCTACGGTTGGTATAAGGGGGAGGAGTACAAAGGCGGCTGTTGCAATAAGTTGAATAAGTAGGTGGCCAGCTGTTAAGTTAGCTGTCAATCGGACTCCTAGGGCAAGAGGGCGGATGAATAGGCTGATTGTTTCGATAATAATAAGAACAGGGATTAGAAGGGTTGGGGTTCCTTCAGGGAGGAGGTGACCTAGGGCGTGGGTTGGTTGGTTTCGCATACCAATAATGACTGTTGCAAGTCAGAGGGGAACTGCAAGGCCCATGTTAAGGGATAGTTGGGTTGTAGGGGTGAAGGTATAAGGTAATAGGCCTAGCATGTTTAATGAGATTAGGAAAACCATAAGGGAGGTGAAGAGAAGGGCTCATTTGTGGCCTCCGGGGTTGAGGGGTAGTAGAAGTTGTTGTGTAAATCGGTTGATGAATCAGCCTTGGAGTGTAAGTAGTCGGTTATTTAATCAGCGATTTGATGGTGTTGGGTACAGGATTCAGGGGAGGGCTAAAGCAAGGGCAATTAGTGGGATGCCGAGGTAGGTGGGGCTTATAAACTGGTCGAAGAAGCTTAGTACCATGGTCAGTTTCAAGGTTCTGTTTTGGGTTTTTCGGTGCTGTGAGAGGTGGGTTCATTAGGGAAAGAGTGTGCTAAGACTTTAGGGGGAATTACGGTTAGGAAGATTAATCAGGAAAAAGCTAGGATAGCAAATCAGGGTGTGGGGTTAAGTTGGGGCATGTCGCTAAGGGTGGGTGGTAGTCACCAATCTTTAGCTTAAAAGGCTAACGCTGGACCTGTTTAGCTTCTTAGCGAGGCGTCTTCGATTATTAGAGAGGTTCAGTTTTCAAAGTGTTCGAGAGGGACTGCCTCAACTACAATAGGTATAAAGCTATGATTAGCCCCGCAAATTTCTGAGCATTGTCCATAGAATACTCCGGGTCGATTAACAATGAAGGTTGTTTGGTTGAGTCGTCCGGGAACTGCGTCAACTTTTACTCCCAGGGAGGGGATAGCTCAGGAGTGTAGAACATCTTCGGCGGAAATGAGGACTCGAATTGGTGATTCGACTGGGATTACCATTCGGTGGTCTGCTTCTAAAAGACGGAATTGACCGGGTGTTAGGTCTTGGGTGGGGATCATGTATGAGTCGAATCCAAGATCTTCGTAATCTGTATACTCATAGCTTCAGTATCATTGGTGACCCATGGCTTTAATAGTTAAGTGTGGGTCATTAATCTCGTCTATTAGGTAAAGAATGCGAAGAGAAGGGAGGGCAATAAGAATAAGGATAATTGCGGGGAGGAGTGTTCAAATAATTTCAATTTCTTGGGAGTCTAAGATGAGTTTGTCAGTAAATTTAGCGGTAACCATAGCCACAATAATGTAAAGTACTATTGTGCTGATTAAAAAGACGATCATTAGGGCGTGGTCATGGAAATGAAGAAGTTCTTCTATCAGAGGTGAAGCTGCATCTTGAAATCCTAGTTGCGAGGGATGTGCCATTATGAAACAAGACACGCGGGGGTTTAACCCGCAATTCTGCCTCGACAAGGCAGTGTAATAGCTTTTTACTAGTGTCTTATGAAGAAAGTGACAGAGCGGTTATGTGGTTGGCTTGAAACCAATTCATGGGGGTTCAACTCCTCCCTTTCTCGTTAGTTTGATCGTACTTGAATAAATGCGGGCTGTTCGAAGGTGTGGTACGGGGGTGGGCAGCCGTGCAGTCACTCTACGTTTGTAGCGGTGAGTTCTACTGAAAGTACTTCTCGTTTGGCTGTAAATGCTTCTCAAATAATAAATAGGAACATAATTACGGCTACAAGTGAGACAAGGGATCCAATAGAGGAAACTGTATTTCATAGGGTGTAGGCGTCTGGGTAGTCTGAGTATCGCCGAGGCATACCAGCTAGTCCCAGGAAGTGTTGTGGGAAGAATGTGAGGTTAACACCTACAAACATTACTCCGAAGTGGATTTTTGTTCATGTGCTGTGAAGCGTGTAACCGGTGAATAGGGGGAATCAGTGTACGAAAGCGGCAACAATGGCAAAGACGGCACCCATAGAGAGGACGTAGTGGAAGTGGGCTACTACGTAGTATGTATCGTGAAGGACAATGTCTAGCGAGGAGTTGGCAAGCACGATCCCGGTTAGTCCTCCAACTGTAAATAGGAAGATGAAGCCAAGGGCTCATAGAAGTGGGGTTTCTCATTTGATAGAGCCTCCGTGAAGGGTTGCGAGTCAGCTAAAGACTTTAACACCGGTTGGGATGGCAATGATCATTGTAGCAGATGTGAAGTAGGCACGTGTATCAACGTCCATTCCGACTGTGAACATGTGATGGGCTCAGACAATGAAGCCTAGAAGGCCGATAGCCATCATAGCTCAGACCATACCCATATAGCCGAAAGGTTCTTTTTTGCCAGAATAGTAGGCAACAATATGGGAGATCATTCCGAAACCTGGTAGAATAAGAATATAAACCTCTGGGTGCCCAAAGAATCAGAATAGGTGTTGATAAAGGATTGGGTCACCACCCCCGGCTGGGTCGAAGAAGGCAGTGTTAAGATTACGATCCGTGAGAAGCATTGTGATTCCAGCAGCTAGGACGGGTAGAGAAAGGAGTAGAAGGACAGCTGTAATCAGTACTGCTCAGACGAATAGGGGGATCTGGTACATTGAAACGGCAGCTGGTTTCATGTTAATGATGGTAGTGATAAAGTTGATAGCTCCTAAGATGGAAGAAATACCAGCTAGGTGGAGGGAGAAAATAGTTAGGTCAACAGATGCTCCTGCGTGGGCTAGGTTTCCTGCTAGAGGTGGGTAGACGGTTCATCCTGTGCCGGCTCCGGCTTCAACCCCGGAGGAGGCGAGGAGTAGAAGGAATGAGGGAGGGAGTAGTCAAAAGCTCATATTGTTTATTCGAGGGAAGGCCATGTCTGGGGCTCCGATCATTAGAGGAATCAGTCAGTTTCCGAAACCTCCAATCATAATTGGCATTACTATAAAGAAGATTATTACGAAGGCGTGGGCTGTAACGATTACGTTATAAATTTGATCATCGCCTAGTAAAGCGCCAGGTTGGCTAAGTTCAGCTCGAATTAGAAGGCTCAGGGCAGTGCCCACCATTCCGGCTCAAGCACCAAATACTAGATAGAGGGTGCCGATGTCTTTGTGATTGGTCGAGAAAAATCAACGTGTGATTGCCACAGGTAGGATGGCTGAGTTTTAAGCGGTGGATTGTAGCCCCATAGACAGAGGTTCGAATCCTCTTCTTACCAAGCCCTGAGGTGTTTTACATATTAGATTGCAAATCTAAAGAAGCAGGCTAATCACCTGCCGGGGCTTTCCCCCGCCTATTATTTGTCTGATTAGGCGGGGGAAAGATAGATAGATGCTCGCTGGTTTGAGCACTTAGCTGTTAACTAAGAGTTTGTAGGATCGAGGCCTGCCTATCTAGGAAGGCTTTAGCTTAATTAAAGTGTCTGTTTTGCATGCAGGAGATGTGGGGTAGTGTCCCGCAAGTCTTATCAGGGACTGGGAGATTTTCACTCCCGCTTAGGGCTTTGAAGGCTCTTGGTCTCGTGCTATCCTAAGTCCCTTAGGGGGTGAGAAGGGCAATTGCGGCGGGTGTGAGGGGAAGGAGGGAGATTGTTGCTGTGGTTGAAATGGCTAGGGGCAGGGAAAGTTGGGAGGACGAGAATCGTCATGGGGTTGTACCTGTTAAGTTATTTGGGAATATAGTTAGGGTTATAGCGTAGGAGATACGAAGATAGAAGTAAAGACTGAGGAGGGCAGTTAGAGCAGCTAGGGTGGCCAAGGGGGCTAGGTCTTGTTTGGCTAGTTCTTGAAGGATTAGTCATTTTGGCATGAAGCCTGTGAGAGGGGGAAGGCCTCCTAGTGAGAGGAGAACCAGGGGTGCGAGTGACGTGAGGATGGGGGCTTTAGTTCAGGAGGTGGCAAGTGTATTAATGTTAGTTGATTTATTGAGTTTAAAGACTAGGAAAGTTGAGAATGTCATAATGAAATATGTGAGTAGTGCCAGGAGGGTGAGGGAAGGGGAGAATTGTAGGACTAAAATTATCCAGCCTAGGTGTGCGATTGAGGAATAAGCAAGAATTTTTCGTAACTGGGTTTGGTTTAAACCACCTCAGCCGCCTACGAGTGTTGATAGGACTCCGAGCAGAATAAGGATCGAAGGGTTAGTTGTTTGGATTTGTAGAAGGAGGGCGAAGGGTGCTAGCTTTTGTCAGGTGGATAAAATGAGTCCTGTGGTTAGGTCTAGGCCTTGGAGTACTTCGGGAAGTCAGGTATGTGTTGGAGCCAGCCCAATTTTTAGGGCTAAAGCAAGAGTAATTATTGTTGTAGGGAGGGGGTGGGATATGTTGAGGATATCTCATTGGCCGGTAAGTCAAGCATTGGTTGTGCTAGCAAATAACAGTATGGCAGCTGCGGTAGCCTGAGTGAGAAAATATTTGGTGGTTGCTTCAACTGCTCGAGGGTGGTGATGTTGAGCCATAAGGGGGAGGATGGCGAGGGTGTTGATTTCTAACCCCATTCATGCTAGGAGCCAGTGTGAGCTAGCAAATGTAACTGTGGTACCTAGGCCTAGTCCAAACAGTAAGGTGGCTAAAATGTACGGGTTCATTAGTAGAGGAAGGGGTTTAACCTACATATTTGGGGTATGGGCCCAATAGCTTGTTTAGCTGACTTTACTAGGAAGTGGTGTAGTGGAAGCACTAAGAGTTTTGATCTCTTTAGGTAGGGTTCGAATCCCTTCTTTCTAAGGAGCCGGGGGGACTTTAACCCCCATGGTTCACTCTATCAAAGTGGCCCTTTACTTCAGGCACAGCTCCGGGGTTAGAGTTGGGGTGGGAGGCCGGCGAATGCGATTGGCAGTGCGAGGTGTCAAATGACCAGTGCAAGTGTTAAGGGGAGGAAGTTTTTTCAGATAAGGTGTATGAGTTGGTCGTATCGGAATCGAGGATAGGAGGCTCGAACTCATAGGAATACAATGGATAGTAGTGCTGCTTTAGTTATAAGGTTTACAGCAGTAAGTTCAGGAATAGTAGGGATGTGAGAAGCTCCTAAGAATAGGGTGGCAGAAAGTGTGTTTATGAGTAAGATGTTGGCATATTCTGCTAGGAAGAATAGGGCGAAGGGGCCTCCTGCGTATTCGACATTAAATCCAGAGACTAGTTCAGATTCTCCCTCTGTTAGGTCGAAGGGAGCACGATTGGTTTCTGCTAGGGTAGAAATATACCACATTGCTGCTAAGGGTCAGGCTGGAAGGACTAGTCAAATGCCTTCTTGGGCGGTGTTAAAGGTTTGGAGGGTGAAGCCTCCTGTAAAAATGATGATGTTGAGGAGGATGAGTCCTAAGCTGACCTCGTAGGAAATGGTTTGGGCTACGGCACGAAGGGCCCCGATAAGGGCGTATTTTGAATTGGAGGCTCAGCCTGAGCCTAGGATGGAGTAGACTGCGAGACTTGATAGTGCTAGAATAAAAAGAATACCTAGATTTAGGTCTACAACAGGGTAGGGAAGAGGCATAGGGGCTCAAAGAGTAAGGGCAAGGGTGAGGGCTAGCATAGGGGTAAGGAGAAATAAAATGGGGGAGGAGGTGGAGGGGCGAACGGGTTCTTTAATAAATAGTTTTACGCCATCGGCGATAGGTTGAAGAAGGCCGTAAGGTCCAACAACGTTTGGGCCTTTTCGTAGTTGTATATAACCTAGGACTTTTCGTTCAAGGAGGGTGAGGAATGCAACGGCTAGGAGGACGGGAACGATGAAGGCTAGAGGGTTGAGGATATGTGTAATAAGTGTGGAGATCATAGCTAAGGAGAGGATTTGAACCTCTGTGGAAAGGGCTTAGGTCTTTTGCAGTTGCCGGGCTCTGCCACCTTAACATGCCGTTCTCTTGGGCATGAAGGGCATGCCCTCTTGCCTAGTTTAGATGCTTTCATTAGGTGGGGGTGAGGCGTACTTAAAGCAGGGGCCTCTTCTTTTCGGTCCTTTCGTACTAGAAAAGATCATAGCATAGATAGAAACTGACCTGGATTACTCCGGTCTGAACTCAGATCACGTAGGACTTTAATCGTTGAACAAACGAACCCTTAATAGCGGCTGCACCATTAGGATGTCCTGATCCAACATCGAGGTCGTAAACCCCCTTGTCGATATGGGCTCTAAAAGGGGATTGCGCTGTTATCCCTAGGGTAACTTGGTCCGTTGATCGGCGTTGCCGGATCATTTTTGGTCAGAATTTCTGTTAATTAGAGCGGTAGCTCTCAGTTTTGGGAGGAGGGAAGAGGGGGAAGGTGCTCCCAGTCCACGTGGGGGTTTTTTATTTCCCCATGGTCGCCCCAACCGAAGACATTTAAGCAGGACTCATTCAGTTTTGTTCTTTATTGGGAGTTGTTTAACGTGATCTGCCCTAGTGTCTAAAGCTCCATAGGGTCTTCTCGTCTTATGGTTTTACCCCCGCTTCTGCACGGGGAGATCAATTTCATTGACTGGGTAGAGGAGACAGCTAAGCCCTCGTTATGCCATTCATACAGGTCTTCATTTAAAAGACAAGTGATTACGCTACCTTTGCACGGTCAAAATACCGCGGCCGTTGAACTAGTTGTCACTGGGCAGGCGGGACCTCTTATTCTTTAGTCTTGCAAGAGGCGATGTTTTTGGTAAACAGGCGAGGCTTTATGTGTTTGCCGAGTTCCTTCTCTTTCTTTCAGCTTTCCCTTGGCGGCTCTGGCACTCCTGTGTCGGGGCAACGATTCTGCGGAACATAGTTTTCTTGGTCAGAGGTGGCGGGTGTGTAGGGCCCTCTTTTGTTGGGTTCGTTGATTGTCGATGGTTGGTCCAATTTGACATACACTTGTGCGTGGAGAAGTTCATTCTTCTTGTTACTCGTTCCAGCATAGTCTCTTCCATGGATGCATGGAGAGGCCCAATAAGGTTTAGGGGAGCAGATATTAAGATTAAATAAAAGGCTTTCTTTTGGCCGGAGCTTTAACGCTTTCAGATCAGATGGCTGCTTTCAGGCCCACTGAGACCCAAGGCCTTGTTTGGCAATATTCTTTTGTCTCCTAAAAAGGTTGTATCCTGTATCAGGGGAGCTGTACCTCCTCTGATTAACTCCTGCAAGTGAGCTCTTTGTCTTTTTTCGTAAAACTGGTGTGAGTCGGGCTAGGCAGGGCTGAACTTGTATTCATTTATTGGGCAACCAGCTATAACTTGGCTCGGTAGGTTTTTTGCCTCTACTCGGAGATCTTCCCACTCTTTTGCCACAGAGNCGGGTTGGCCCATAGTTGGCTGTCTCGGAGTAGCTCGTCAAGTTTCGGGGGTGCAAACTAGAGTGCTCTTTGCTTGAGTTAACTTGCTGAATCATGATGCAAAAGGTACGAGAGGTTATCTCTGCTTTTCTGTGCTTTAATGGGTTATTTCACCTTCTCTTTCAGCTTTCCCTTGCGGTACTTTTTCTATTGCTTCTGGGGATTCTTTTCTGTCGCCCATACTGGGAAGGTCAAATGATTTGGTTTCTATTTTTTTGTTGTTAAGTAGGTAATTAGATTATTAATTTTGCTATATGGTTAGAGCTAGCTTTGTGGCTTAGGACGATCCAACTTGCATGGATGTGGACTCAGTGTAAGAGAGTTGCCTGACTATCTCGGCCACGCCCTAGTTATTCCAAGTGCACCTTCCGGTACACTTACCATGTTACGACTTGCCTCCCCTTTTTACATGTGTAGGGTTAAATTACTTGTGAATTAGGGTTGTTGGGGAGAGTGACGGGCGGTGTGTGCGCGCCTCAGAGCCGGCTTCAAAGGGGCACTCTATTCCCCTCTTACTGCTAAATCCACCTTCAAATAGTCTTTTCAGGCGACTTTCCGTTAGTAGCCTAAATCAGGCAATGTAGCCCATTTCTTCCCACTCCGTGTGCTACACCTCGACCTGACGTTTTGGAGAGTCTCCATTTCGCTTACTTTTCCTTCACAGGGTAAGCTGGCGACGGTGGTATATAGGCGGAAAAAGCAAGGAATGGTGAGGTTGAACGGGGGTTATCGGTTCTAGAACAGGCTCCTCTAGGTGGATGTTAAGCACCGCCAAGTCCTTTGGGTTTTAAACTTATGCTCGTAATTCCCGGGCGGATTTAGGGTGTAGTAAATAATCGATGTTTAGGGCTAAGCATAGTGGGGTATCTAATCCCAGTTTGTTTCTTAGCTTTCGTGGGTTCGGGTGATGTAAAGCCACTTTCGTAGTTGGGCTTCATACCTTCGGATGCGTATAACAGCTCTGAGAGCGTTCGGCTTTAGTTTTTGGGTTTCCTTAACCACTCTTTACGCCGTTGTCTGTCAACTTGGGCCTCTCGTATAACCGCGGTGGCTGGCACGAGTTTTACCGGCCCTCTTAGCTTTAACTAAGTCAAGTTTTCACTTATAGCTTAATATCTATCACTGCTGATTTCCCTTGAGGGTGTGGCTAAGCAAGGTGTCATGGGCTACAGAGGGTGTGCCTGATACCAGCTCCTTGTTCCCAAGCAGGGAACTGTGGGCATTCTCACAGGGGGGCGGATACTTGCATGTGTAAGTATAGCTAAAGCTGACAGTAAAGTCAGGACCAAGCCTTTGTGCCCGCGGGGCTTTCTAGGGCCCATCTTAACATCTTCAGTGTTATGCTTTAATTAAGCTACGCTAGC